AATCACATAAGTGCTTATTACTAAGAGACATCCCAGTATCAATATTTAGTCATTCGTGGGTCTCTTTTAAATTTTATATTTTATAGAGTAGAGAAACTAGATATATCTAGTTTCTCTACTCTACTTGTTTCTCATTTATCCCTACGGAATACCAGACAAAATAGAACGATCTTAGAAGGTTGATAATGAAATTGATTTATTTTTCCAAGAAGAATGATCGGACTGACAGTGACAACAAACAATTTGTTATAACAAAAAACGAGTCTTATTATTCGAAACGCCTTGTGATCTTCAACCAATTATGAGCTTCAATATAATTCCCGGGAGTAAGTGCTATAGCTTGTTTCCAATACTCAGCGGCTTGGTTGAACCAAGCCTCTGCAATTTCAGAATCTCCTTGTCGAATGGCCTGTTCTCCCCGGTCGGAATAGGTGGGTGAATTCCTTCCCTTAGAACCGTACTTGAGAGTTTACTACCTCATACGGCTCATCATTCGGTATCCCCTTTTAATCTACCATATCTAATCTAATTCAACGAAGGTTATCATAGATCCAGAGACAGACCCATCTCCTTTTTATCGGGTTAACTAAAAGAGATTAATTATAGAAGTTTTAAACGAAAATTTGGATTACTAATTGGTTTTCGTTTTATCTTTTATCCCACCTTCTGAAGAATAAAACATAGGTATTTTTTTTTATTTACCTATTGTATCGTTAGAATTTTCTGAAAAGGTAACTATCTCAATTTCATATAGAAATTTATATAGAATCCTTGAAAAAGACTTTCCTTCATAAGAAAGAAAAGACTTACTCTCTTTGGGATCTGATGCTACACCGCTGCTCCCTAGTGGATCAACTCTATTACATAAGTTGATTCCTAACTTTTTGAATATCATGACAATGATATAAGTAAGCAGTTCTTATTGTATCGGACCAAAACCTCGCTAATTGATCTTTACGGTGCTTCCTCTATCAATTAGATTCTTTATCCATAGAATAAAGTATCTAGGCATATCTATTTCTTCATTTGATATGAAGTTTTTTTCTTTGCTACAGCTGATAAAAATCGTTATTTTGGACGATGTATATGTAGAAAGCCTTTTAGTATTTAATGCTTTTTTCTTTTCCTTTCTATAGTAGAGAGAGTCGCACGTAATGACAGATCACGGCCATATTATTAAAAGCTTGGGGTAAGAATGGGTTTCGTTCTAGTGCTCGAAAATAATATTCCAAAGCTTTTGTATGTTCTCCATTACTTGTGTGGATAAGTCCTATATTATAGAGTATATAACTTCGATCATAGGGATCTATTTCTAGTCGCATAGCTTCATAATAATTCTGTAAAGCTTCCGCATAATTTCCTTCGGATTGAGCCGACATCCGTTACGGTCGTCATTCGATTCCACGAATCTCCGTTTCAGAACCGTACGTGAAATTTGCATCTCATACGGCTCCTCCTTTATGTACATAATAAGAATAATAACTTATTAAGACTAAAAATATTCTCATTATAAACTGAGCGGGGCTAGTGTTTTTACAGGAAATCTCTAGCCAACCCTTCTGCAAAAGATTTTTTCTCACCATCAAGCGTGTTAGGATTAGATAGAAATGAAATAGTAACTCCAACAATTTCTTTGTCCTCAACGCTCCCTAATTTACAGGAATTGGTCACTTCAACAATCTTCGACGGTTATACGGGTATCCAAAGTACCAACGAGATGGATGCTTGTTGTCCCAGCCATTCTTGTTAGCCCCAACCTTGATAAGGAGGAAGGGGTTAATCTTTACTAAATAACAAAGTTTTTGTGTTGTTGATTTCTAGGTGTAGTGCTTCTTCCCATATGCCCCCTATTGGTACTAGTGAAGTAGGATTAACCTGTAATATAGAACCTATAGGTGTAACCTTTCGCTCAATACTCCAATCCACAATTGAAGCACCTGAGGCGGCATTACTCGAGGATACACGACAGAAGGAATTGTTCTATTTATAAACTTCACCTTCAACAAGTGTAGATTTCTTTCAGTAATCTTTTTTCTTTCTATCCCAAAGCGTGTGTCTTTGGATGATAAAAAAAGAATCAAATCGCACCATCTCTGTAGTAAGTAAATGCCTCTTTTTCTCCTGAGGTTGTCGGAATTATTCGTAATAAGATATTGGCTATAATTGAAAACGTTTTATCAATAAAATTTCCATTTATCTGCGATCTAGGCATAGATAACAATGCATTCTATAATTCTTCATTACCTCTCGTAGGAAAACGCTCCCACAAACAAAGGAATTGGACAGTACGAAATAGCATAAAAACAGACTAATAAAATTCAATTCTCTCTATTACCGGAACTATGAAGCAAAGACCTTTCTTTTCTATTTTTATAGTTAGGGTTTAATTTGATTGTTCGTACCTATCAAATAATCTAATTCTGAATAACTCGCTAATCACTCGGGTTTTAGGCCATAATCATTATGTAGGAGAGATGGCTGAGTGGTTCAAGGCGTAGCATTGGAACTGCTATGTAGGCTTTTGTTTACCGAGGGTTCGAATCCCTCTCTTTCCGTACGTTACCCAATTCACCAATGTTACTGACCATAATGTCTCAAATAAGGGAGAATATTATTCTAATAGTTAGACGGTATGGGTTCTCTATCCCTAATTCCTTTGATACAAAAATATTGGAAAGAAAAGGAATCTAATTCTCGCTGCCGATCTATTCCGTTGTCGAAACTGAAGTAAGATTGCTCGAATCCTTGTTATTTGAGTGAGTTTTAAGTTTGACGAGAATAATATTCTACCACTAGCAATTCATTTATTTTCAACCCGACCTCCTTACTATCTATTATTTGATTGACTAGTCCTTTATATTGGACTGAGTGAAGAGTCAAATGTTTTGGCAATTCCTCATGAGGAGTTGAATCAATAGAATTTTGAATCAGAGCTCTGGATTTTTTATCATCCTTCGCTGTAATAATATCGCTGGGTTTGCAACGATAACTCGGTATATCAACTATCCGACCATTAACTAAAATATGCCTATGATTAACTAATTGACGGGCTCCAGGAATAGTAGAAGCCATGCTCAATCGAAAAAGGATATTATCCAAACGCATTTCAAGTAATTGTAATAAAACCTGACCTGTTGAACCTTTCGCTTTTCCGGCAATACGGACATATTTAAGCAATTGTCGTTCTGTAAGACCATAATGAAAACGCAATTTTTGTTTTTCTTCTAGACGAATACGATATTGGGATCTTTTACCGGAACGTGATTGGTTTCTAAGATCACTTCCAACTCTAGGTCTTTTACGAGTTAGTCCCGGTAAAGCCCCCAGTCGGCGTATTTTTTTGAAACGAGGCCCTCGGTAACGCGACATAAAAACTCCTTATTTGAAATTCCATTTTACAGAATAAGTCTAAATTAAAACTAAACTAAATAATAACTAAAGGGAAATATTGTACTACAAAGAATAATGAGATAAATTGTATCAGACTTTGTTATTGTATATATGAAATATATAAATAAAAAAGGATCTTTTCCTTTCTTGATTTGGTCTGTAGAGACCTAATCTAACTCTTCCTATTTTTTATTCCTAGTTGAAAGTTTCTACGACATATATAGATTGGGGACTCTTGAAAAATGGGTCTTTTCAAAAGTTTTTTATTTCAAAGAGACATTATCAATCATGTAAAAAATCAAACAAATTCGTAAAAGCCAGCTATCGGAATCGAACCGATGACCACCGCATTACAAATGCGATGCTCTAACCTCTGAGCTAAGCGGGCTCACATACGCATAAGAAAATTGTATATTTCATAAGAATTGACTAAACTACTACTTGGATCTTATTTTTCCTAGTAACTATTCAGATTCATTCTTAGCTATTCATAATTCATATTATTATAGCAAAAAGAAATCAAAAAATCGACCGTTCAAGTATTCAATAATGTCGGGTCAAATTCTAGTAAAAGAAGAGTCTATATGTGGTATATATCCATCTCTATTGAATTGCGGATACAGAAATGATAGAATCATTTCTGATCCCATTAAATGGTTTCCGCAGATAGAGATGAAAGAAGATAGGCAAAAAATAAATAGGAGGAAACCCTATTCAATATAGGAATCGGCATCTAATGAATTCAAGGGTTCCATTGAAAAAATGAAACGAATCACAATAAGATTCTAATCAAAAAAAAAAAAAGGGGATATGGCGAAATTGGTAGACGCTACGGACTTAATTGTATTGAGCCTTGGTATGGAAACCTACTAAGTGAAAACTTCCAAATTCAGAGAAACCCTGGAATTTAAAATGGGCAATCCTGAGCCAAATCTTCTTTTCCGAAACCAAACCCAAATACAGGGGTTCAAAAAGCGAGAAAAAAGGATAGGTGCAGAGACTCAACGGAAGTTGTTCTAACAAATAGAGTTTACTATAGTTGCATTGGCAAAGGAATCTTTTCATCGAAACCCCAGAAAGGATGAAGGATAAATCGTAATATACATATATATACGTACCGAAATAGTATATCAAATGATTAATGACGACTCAAATTTTTATTTGAAAATGAGAGAGTTGTTAGGAAGCCATTCCGAGTTGAAGAAAGAAAAGAATCGACTTTTCATTGATAAAATAAGTGTCACTCCACAGTCTGAGAGATCTTTTGACGAACTGAGATTAATCGGACGAGAATAAAGATAGAGTCCCATTATACATGTCAATACTGACAACAAGGAAATTGATAGTAAAAGGAAAATCCGTCGACTTTAGAAATCGTGAGGGTTCAAGTCCCTCTATCCCCAAATCCCCTACAAAGTATTATTTGATTACCTAATTCTTTTTCTCATACTCCCGTTTCTTTTCATTAGTGGTTTCAAGCTTATTATCTTTCTTATTCACCCTATTATTTTACAAAGAGATCCTATAAAAATTGGATTCTCTTTTCACAAACTTAGAAAGTCTAGGAACTGTATAAGACTTTAATAAATACCCTTTCATTTTTTTAATTG